TGTAAATAAACGATCTTATTGTAGATACATTGTGATCCTTAAATTATCTAGAAATGGAAACAGCAACCCTAGTCGCCATCTTCATATCCGGTTTACTTGTAAGCTTTACTGGGTACGCCTTATATACCGCTTTTGGGCAACCCTCTCAACAATTAAGAGATCCATTCGAAGAACACGGGGACTAATTTAAGTAATGAGCCTACCAATGGTGGGCTCCTTACTTAAAACTTAAAATTGAGATGATGAAAAATCATTTCATTTTTTAGTCGGAACCTTAGGTGGTTCTCGAAAAAAGATAGCGAAAAAAATTATCCCTAAAGTCGAGACTAAGAGGAATGTATAAACCAATGCTTCCATAGATTCGATCGTGGTTTACAATTATAGCTTCCACACCTATTAATTTTAGATCATTTACTATAGGGGAAAGAGGGAAAAAATCAAAGATAAAGATGGCGATCAATCAAGTCAAAAATTTTCTGGTACCTTAACCTTATGTCATCAAATAAAAAAAGTAGAGGCGAAAGATACCAGAGTAATATTTTATTAGACTACTTGTCTTTTTGTAGTTGGATCTCCAAGCTTTTGGAATGCTCCAAATTCTACTTGAGTATCCAAATCCGGATCAATACCAGCAAAAACATCTCTGAACAAGGTTCTAGCGCCATGCCAAATATGTCCGAAAAAGAAGAGTAAAGCAAATGTAGCATGCCCAAAAGTGAACCAACCCCTTGGACTGCTCCGAAAAACACCATCAGATTTCAAAGTAGCTCGGTCTAATTCAAAAATTTCGCCTAATTGGGCGCGTCTAGCATATTTTTTCACAGTAGCAGGATCGCTATAACTGACTCCATTGAGTTCGCCACCATAGAACTCGACAGTTACACCTACTTGTTCGACACTATACTTTGATTCCGCCCTTCTAAAAGGAACATCGGCTCTCACAATTCCGTCTCCGTCTACCAAAACTACGGGGAATGTTTCAAAAAAAGTGGGCATACGACGTACAAAAAGCTCGTGGCCTTCTTTATCTCTAAAGATGGGGTGTCCTAACCATCCAACAGCTATTCCATCCCCGCTGTCCATTGAGCCTGCTCTGAATAATCCCCCTTTTGCCGGATTATTACCAATGTAATCATAAAAAGCTAATTTTTCGGGGATTTTAGACCAAGCTTCCGAAAAACTAAGATTTTCCGCTAGTCCCGTGCCAACTCTTCGATATATTTCTTGCTGGAAGTATCCCTGATCCCACTGATAACGAGTGGGGCCAAATAATTCGATTGGAGTAGTTGCTGAACCATACCACATAGTTCCAGCAACAACGAAAGCTGCGAAAAAAACAGCAGCGATACTGCTGGAAAGTACAGTTTCAATATTGCCCATACGTAATCCTTTGTATAGACGTTGAGGCGGACGGACACTAAGATGAAATAGACCCGCTAATATGCCCAATGTACCCGCTGCAATATGATGAGAGGCTATTCCTCCCGGAACAAAGGGATCAAAACCTTCCGCGCCCCACGCTGGATTTACGGATTGTACTTTTCCAGTTAGCCCATAAGGATCAGACACCCATATTCCAGGACCATACAAGCCTGTTACATGAAATGCACCAAAGCCAAAGCAAGCCAACCCTGAGAGAAATAAATGAATTCCAAAGATCTTGGGCAAATCCAAAGAAGGTTTTCCCGTACGTTCATCAGAGAATATTTCTAGGTCCCAATATACCCAATGCCAGATAGCTGCCAAGAAGCACAAGCCAGAAAACACAATATGTGCCCCTGCCACACCTTCGTAACTCCAAATACCCGGATTCGTTATAGTTCCTCCTGAAATACTCCACCCACCCCATGAATTGGTTATTCCTAAACGAGTCATGAAGGGTATAACGAACATACCCTGTCTCCACATTGGATCAAGAACCGGGTCAGAAGGATCAAAAACTGCTAATTCGTATAGAGCCATCGAGCCGGCCCAACCAGAAACTAGAGCCGTATGCATTATATGGACAGAAAGCAACCGGCCGGGATCATTCAATACGACAGTATGAACACGATACCAAGGCAAACCCATGGAAATACCCCTTTTTTATCAAATATCAAAGAAAAATGACACTATGTAACTTTATCGCATTGGAAAAGACTATCACTATGTATGTTATGTACCTAACCTTTCAGTATATTTTGTATAAGAAAGGGTTAAGATTTATTTCGTAAATAATGGAACAATTTTGTTCGTAAGAACAAAGAGAAGCAGATCTATTCTATACCCGATAAGTACCAATACGCAATGGGGCTTGGCCCCCTTTTTGGAGAATGAATGCCTAGATACTTGTTTATCATTCAAATGATCGACCTGCTCGTGAAAATGTGTTCTTTATTCATATAGAATAAACGGAAAAAAAATAAAGACAATAAATCCATTGGTACGTTTCCATATTAAAGTGAAGTATAGTACTTAACTTTTTTATTTAATTTAATGCCCGTTGGTGTTCCAAAAGTCCCTTTTCGGAGTCCTGGAGAGGAAGATGCAGTTTGGGTTGACGTATAGTGCGGCTTGTCAGATATATTAGGTCATATGGGGTTTACCCGTTCTCTTCACCGATCGAGATATCCTCCGTTTCGCCCAAGAAATCTTGATTGAACCATCAATTATTCGGAGCGTGAAGTGCAATTAGATCTATTTATATTGGGGATCAATACTATAAAAGAATTTATGGTTAACTTGGAACGCTAAAATAAAGTATCCAGGCTCCGTTCAGAAAATATCAAATTGGTAATATATATGATTACTATAATTGTATCATAAACATTCTTTATTTAAATTTATGCTTTCTATATATTAATATTATTATTAGGAATAATCTCAAACTGCCATTCAATGGCATAGAATAAAATATATAATGAATACATGAATACATGTAATAGTTTGAGGGAAAGCATGTAAATTTATTTTGAAAAAAAAGAAGCGGTACTGAGATAATTTGCCCTATATGTGCAAATATAATTCGGACAGATCTTTACCCGGAGTAGAACACCAACCTAAAATAATTGAAAGGGCCCATTCAGGAACAAGAAAATCACATCGTGATTTGAATCTCGATGAAATAATACATCAATGAGAGGTTAGTTTAATAATGAGAGGTTAGTTTAATAAGTTCAATAATTTTTTTTTATAAGGAAGAGAAAGGGAACCAAAACTCATGTTTTTTGAAAAAATCAAATAAAGCCCTTCTTTAGAAAAATAAAAAACCTGTTACAAAAAATAAATTAAGACTAGAATTTATACATTGATTGATTTTTTTTTCGCAATTTCATTTTAGGAACCGTATGCATCCAAAGGTGCACGTACGGTTCCTAAGGGATACTATTTTATTTTGTCCTAATCAACCGACTTCATCGAGAAAGATTACTTTTTTTAGGCCAAGAAGTTGATAGCGAGATCTCAAATCAACTTGTGGGTCTCATGGTATATCTTAGTATAGAAGATAATACTAGGGATTTTTATTTGTTTATAAACTCTCCCGGTGGATGGGTAATACCAGGAATAGCCATTTATGATACTATGCAATTTGTGCCACCCGATGTACATACAATATGCATGGGATTAGCTGCTTCAATGGGATCTTTCATTCTGGTTGGAGGAGAAATTACCAAACGTTTAGCATTCCCTCACGCTTGGCGCCAATGAGTTTTTATTGAAAAAAAGACTATGCCTTCGCCATATCAAAATATCAAATATAAAAAATAGAATTAGGAAAAATTTAAGTAATAATAGCATGGCACTTTGAGTTCGATATGAACAAACCATTATTGTTTTTTTATAACATGAGATTTTATATCGAGATAGTAGTATGAAATAACCTTTATTTCCGATTTGATCTTATGTGTCGGGAGGACATTTTAGCGTCACAAATCTTTTTTTTGTCATATCAGAAAGACACTTTGGGATTGCCAAATCACGGACGAGATAAATATATAAATATCTAATATAATATAAAGCAACAGAACCATCATAGTATTTTTTGACTCTTATGAAAAGAAGGATGGTAAATGGATTATTCAACGATCTGACTTGATTGGATAGATTCTATTTCTTCCCTTATTCTTCTATGGCTATGGAATGGAAGTGGGTAATAAATTCCATTGCAGAGCCGTATGCAATGCACAAAAAGTGCCTGTACGGTTGTTCAATTCTATTTTTTTTATTCCTTTAATTTCATAATACGAGATAGAAGAACCATTCATGATGTTATCTCAATATCATCAGGGTTATGATTCACCAACCTGCTAGTTCTTTTTATGAGGCACAGGCAGGAGAATTTATCCTGGAAGCGGAAGAACTGCTGAAACTTCGCGAAACCCTCACTAAAGTTTATGTACAAAGAACGGGCAACCCTTTGTGGGTTGTATCCGAAGATATGGAAAGAGATGTTTTTATGTCGGCAACAGAAGCCCAAGCCTATGGCATTGTTGATCTTGTAGCGGTTGAAAATGAAAATACTTCGGATTTCGTGTGAATCCATGATCCCGTTTTATTTTCAACCATTATTTCAATTTTCCATGATTTGATATTGAATTGAAATAATTCATAATCATCAATCATAAATCAGGTTAAGATAGATCTAAACCAACCCATTCTATAATATAATTATATATATCCGACATGCCAACTATTAAACAACTTATTAGAAATACAAGACAGCCAATAAGAAATGTCACGAAATCTCCCGCTCTTCGAGGATGTCCTCAGCGTCGAGGAACATGTACTAGGGTGTATGTGCGACTCGTTCAGATCACGAGCTCGAGCAAATGAGACAGTATCAATGATTAATATCAATGAATAGAATAGGATAGATTGAGTAGAAGAACGCCTATTACTATCTAAAATGGGGATCTATCATATACCCTTATTGTTTCTTGTGTATATAATTTATGGTTTTCATTGGTGCAAATCCAATCACCTCGATTTGAGATGAGAAGCAATTCTCCATTGGTAGCAAATGGTTATCCATTAAGCGGAGGAAATGGTATTTTAAGGATAGGATAAGAAGCAAAACAAAAAGGTTATGCTCACATTCTTGAAAGAACGGACTAACAGGGTCAGCTACCTAGCCAACTTTCATAATTAAATGCCGTCACTGTATGGATAGCTCTTATTGTGAAAAGACCTATTACTGTATAATTAATGGGTAGAGCCAAAGAATGTGAACTATACAAGTTCACAATACCATTTGATTAAATGAGAGACGAGGCTCCGGCGCATAGAGAGGGCCTCACCGTTTAAGAAGTAACCATAGAAACGATGGAACCCACTATTTTTTTTATTAGTATTCGGTAGAATTTTTTATTTCCAGGTAAACTAAATGTCTGGCCTGGAAAGAAAAAAATAATGGTTGGGAAGGTCATAGTAGCAAAAGCCATTGGAATTTATATTTTATATATCGGAATAATTCGTTTTGTTATTAATCGACCGGGGGGGACAAATAATGACTGAAAGAAGAGAATTCAATTAGTTATTCATTAAAGTTTAATTTGATTCAATGACCAGAGTTAAACGAGGGTATACAGCTCGGAGACGTCGAACAAAAATTCGTTTATTTGCATCAACCTTTAGAGGGGCTCATTCAAGACTTACGCGAACAATTACTCAACATAAAATGAGAGCTTTGGTTTCTTCTCATCGAGATAGGGGCAGGCAAAAGAGAAATTTTCGTCGTTTGTGGATCACTCGGATAAATGCAGTAACTCGCGATATTAAAGTATTCTATAGTTATAGTAGATTAATACACAATCTGTACAAGGGGCAATTGCTTCTTAATCGTAAAATACTTGCACAAATAGCTATATCAAATAAGAATTGTCTTTACATGATTTCCAAAAAAATCATCAACTAAAGGAAATTCTAATTATGAAGTAATATACAGGAATGATTGAACAAGAATTCCCCGGAGAATGAACTCCGGGAAGTATAGAATAAACTAAATTGAGATAAAATTAAGATAAGTAGTAGGAATGAACGAACATGCTTCAATAAAAAAAATTGCTTATCCCCCCTTTTATGCATTCTGGGCCTTTTCGAGCAAAACATCCAATCCATTTGAGCTTGAATTCCGATTGGAGTTTTGAGGCAATCGAGGAATATGCCTATTTTTTTCTGGCTCTAGGACCCACAGTTCTAGGGATCGATTCGGCTCTCTCAAATTGTTTCTCATTATTAAGAAAAGGTAACGAAGATAAAATACGAGCTTGTTTTATAGCAATAGTAATTAATCGTTGTTGTTTCAAGGTCAATCTATTTACTCGTCTAGATAATATTTTTCCTTGTTCACTAATAAATCTACTAATTAAACTCATGTTTCTATAATCAATTCGATCCCCCGATACAATTGGGGGCAAACGCCGACGAAAGGAGAGCTTGGATTTACGAAAAGGTTGCTTAGATTTATCCATGGTTTAGTCCTTATTTCAAAAATTTATTTCTTTATTAATTTAAGATCTGACCGAAATAGGGTTTTATTTGTATAATTTATAATTTTGATTTCTAATTTGTATTATATTTATATATATGTATATGTTCTTCCTCTTTCTGCTCTTTGGGTTGGAAAAGATTGCACACATGTTCTGTTCGATCTATTATCTATTTCTTTATTTCCCCATGAATCGTATGCCTCTGACAATAACGACAAAATTTTCTCAATTCTAATCGACTGGGTGTATTGTGTCGATTCTTTTGAGTAATATATCTAGAAATACCCGGCGATTCTTTATTGACACCATTTCGGGCACAACAACTAGTACATTCCAAAATAACTCTGACCCTGACATCTTTACTCTTGGCCATGAACCCCCTTTGGATCGACTTAACTTCACTTTTCTATTTTCGATCCGAAAAAAAGAACAAAAAATTAATAGAAGTTACTAACTATAAATTAAATTTCTAAAGATTTGATTCTAATTAATATTAATTAGAGTAATAATAAAAATTTAATAGATTTAAGATAAATTTATTTAATTATTATTTTATTTAATTATTATTTTATTTAATTATATATTTTATCTATTCTAATTCTATTTATATATAATTATACTATATATTCTATTTTTTATATATTAATAGATTAATATTATTAAATAATGTAAGTAATACAATTTTTTTATAACTATCAATTTTTTCTATCCTAAATACCACTATTTTATTTAATTGCGCTATGATTTCGTGGAGCCTCCCCTAGATTGGACCCGCATTTCCATTTCCAAATCTAATTTTATTAGATCGACTTTTTGCTTAGGTTTAATATAGTTTTTCTTTCTTTTTCCTTAACTAGAATTAAAAAAAAGGAAATGACAAAGCGTCTGGGAATAAACGATTAATCTCTATCAATAGACCCGCTAAAGACCCAAACCATAGAGTAGTTAGCACAGGTGCCGTGGAGAGATATGTTTTTATATCTCGCATTGAAAATCCTCCTTTTTATTATTTAATGTAAAACATAGACATAGA